ACACGTCGCGCAGCAATAACAAAAACGATCCCAACCCCAATAGGACAAGGTAATAAAATTACGTTTACAGAGTTGCAGCCTGTCGTGTCATAAACACTGCTCGTCCCAATAACCAAACCCCACCAATCATTAAAATCATAGAACATATATCTTGAAAATTAAATCTTCACACCATTAATTCCAAATTATAAAAAGATAAGCTAAAATTTAAGCTAATGGGCTCATACCCCGTCAATGAAGTTACTTCTCTTTTTAATGATATTACTAACCTTAAGCAAAATAACTTTTTTAAGTACACTTATGTTAGGAGTTATTATCGCCACCTCTTCAACCTCCTGATTTACTGCTTGAATAGGGTTAGAACTTAATTTATTATCATTCTTACCTTTAATCACATCTAAAACTAATATATATACCTCAGAAGCTGCTTTAAAATATTTCTTAGTCCAAGCTCTAGGATCCGCTATTATTGTGAGAACCACACCAATTACAATAGTCGCCCAAAATCTCACACACACACCTGATATTATAATCACATCCGCCCTACTAATAAAAATAGGAGCTGCTCCTTTCCACTTTTGATTCCCAAGAGTTATACAAGGAATTTCTTGACCTTTATGTATTATTTTAATAACTATTCAAAAAATTGCTCCTATTATACTATTATCTCACATCATTATTAATTCTTATTCAAGTCTAATTCAAATCATTATCATAACTTCGTCTTTATTATCAGGAATTATCGGAGGATTTAGAGGATTAAATCAAACACTAATACGCACAATTATAGCTTACTCTTCTATTAACCACATAGGTTGAATATTAGCCGCGATTGTTATCAGCAAACCATTATGATCATATTATTTCTTCATTTATGCCCTAGTATCATCTTCAGTTATTATAATCTTTTACACCAACCAAATCTTCCACTTCAACCAAATTTCACTTATCCACCCGTCTATATTAACCAAAATATCCTTTTTTATAAGCCTTCTATCTCTAGGTGGACTACCACCATTCCTAGGCTTTTTACCAAAAATACTAATTATTAAAGAACTATCTTCCCTATCACAAATTATCTGACTTATTTTTTTACTAGTAAGAACCTTATTAGTCCTTTTCTTCTATCTACGAATTATATCAACTACCCTTCTACTATCTTCAATCACAATAAAAACTCAACTATATAAATCATCAAAAACTATCAATCTAACTATTATTTTCCTAAATCTTACACCAATATTCACCCCTAACCACACCTTGTTACCATTTTAACCTTTAATCTCATAATAAGGTTTTAAGTTAATAAAACTAGGAACCTTCAAAGTTCCAAATAAGGGCCCCACCCTTAAACCTTAAACATCTTATTAAAACATAATTAACTATTAAAATTTTAATAAAATTAACATATATATATATATACTTAAGTTAAATAACTTCAAATAACTTTAGTTTAACAATGTAAAATATAACTTACTTTATTATTTGATTAGAGAAGAGATTTCTTCATACATAAATTTACAATTTATTGCCTTTTATCAGCCATCAACCACACGCGATGAATCTATGGAACCAATCACAAACATATTGGTACTTTATATTTTATTATTGGCGCCTGAGGTGGATTAGTAGGAATCAGCCTAAGCATTATCATTCGACTATCTTTAGGTCACCCTACCAGACTTTTAGGTAACGACCAAATCTATAACACAGTTGTAACTGCCCACGCATTTATAATAATCTTTTTTATAGTAATACCAATTATAATTGGAGGATTTGGAAACTGACTAGTACCATTAATATTAAGAGCCCCGGATATAGCTTTCCCGCGGATAAACAGCTTAAGACTCTGACTACTAATCCCAGCGATTTTCATACTAGTTGCAAGAGCAACAGTTGAAGGAGGTGTTGGAACAGGATGAACAGTTTACCCTCCTCTATCCACTAAAATTGCCCACTCAGGACCATCAGTCGATCTAGCAATTTTTTCACTCCACTTAGCAGGCCTATCCTCACTTATAGGAGCTATTAACTTTATATGTACAGTAATCAACATACGCCCCAAAGGGATAGTAATAAGACGTATACCATTATTTGTCTGAGCTTTATTTTTAACAGCTATTCTCCTTCTTCTTTCCTTACCTGTATTAGCAGGTGCTATTACTATACTTTTAACCGACCGTAATATTAATACCTCCTTTTTCGACCCAGTAGGAGGTGGAGACCCAATTCTATATCAACACTTATTTTGATTCTTCGGGCACCCAGAAGTATATATTTTAATCCTACCCGCTTTTGGTTTAATCTCTCATATTATTAGACAACAATCAAATAAAAAACAAACTTTTGGAACTTTGGGTATAATTTATGCTATAATAGCAATTGGTATTCTAGGATTTATTGTATGAGCTCATCATATATTCACAGTAGGAATAGATGTAGACACACGAGCATATTTTACTTCTGCCACCATAATTATTGCCGTACCAACAGGTATTAAAATTTTCAGATGATTAGGTACTCTTCATGGCACACGATTATCATACAGCCCATCTCTACTATGAGCCATAGGATTTGTATTCTTATTCACTGTAGGAGGCTTAACAGGAGTAATCTTAGCTAATTCATCAATTGACATTATCTTACACGACACTTATTACGTAGTTGCCCACTTCCACTATGTTTTATCAATAGGAGCAGTATTTGGCATTTTCGCTGGACTTACACACTGATTCCCCCTCTTCACAGGATTGACTATAAAACCATTATGAATAAAAACTCACTTTACTATTATATTCATCGGAGTAAATACTACATTCTTCCCGCAACATTTTTTAGGATTAAGTGGAATACCTCGTCGATACTCTGATTACCCCGATGCTTATGCAACATGAAATATATTATCAACATATGGAGCTACAATTTCATTCCTGGGAACACTAGGGTTATTTATAACGATTTGAGAAGCATTTGCTGCTCAACGTCCACTAATATTTACCCCTTTCCTACCTACTTCAATCGAATGGTTCCAACTCACCCCACCAGCAGACCATAGATTTGACGAAATCCCTGCAATCTCTAATTAATCTAAAATGGCAGACCATTGCTTAGGACTTAAACCCCTACCACGAAGTTATTCACTTCTTTTAGAAATTAATGGCAACATGATTACACTTTATACTCCAAGATAGGGCGTCCCCTATAATAGAACAACTTATTTTTTTCCACGACCACGCTATGCTTGTATTAATTATAATCATAACTTTAGTAACATATATAATATGCTCACTATTCTTCAACTCATTAACAAATCGGTTTTTATTAGAAAACCAAACTATTGAAACTATTTGAACAATCCTACCAGCATTAATTCTTATTTTCATCGCCTTACCTTCCTTACGACTTCTTTATTTATTAGATGAAGTTAATTCACCCACAGTAACAATCAAAGCCATTGGCCATCAATGGTATTGAAGATATGAATACTCAGATTTTACCCAAGTAGAATTTGATTCTTATATAATTCCAACCAAGGATTTAAAAATAAATGAATTTCGCCTTTTAGAAGTAGACAATCGTACAATTCTACCCATAAACACCCAGATCCGTGTACTAACCACTGCAGCAGATGTAATCCACGCCTGAACTATCCCAGCCTTAGGAGTAAAAGCAGACGCTGTGCCAGGACGACTCAATCAAATAAGATTTCTTATAAACCGACCAGGTTTATATTTTGGTCAATGTTCAGAAATTTGCGGGGCCAACCATAGATTCATACCTATTGTAGTGGAAAGAACATCAATTAAACATTTCTTAAATTGAATCTCCATTACTAGTGAATAACACAACTTATAATTTATTAGATGACCGAAAGTAAGTATAGGTCTTTTAAACCTACTATAGTAGTTGCGCCTACTTCTAATATTAAAATTAGTTAAATAATAACACAGGTTTGTCAAACCTGAATTATCATATATGATATTTTAAAATGCCACAAATAGGCCCTATTATATGACTATATATATACATTTTCTTTTTAACATTATTTTTATTCTTTTTAACATTAAATTATTTTATCGGAGCACCAAAAAAAACTCACACTGAAATAAAAACTCCTAAACCTTCATTAAATTGAAAATGATAGCTAATCTATTTTCAAGATTCGACCCTCTGTCCGCAATCGCGGATCTACCATTAAACTGACTCTCATCTCTTCTAGGATTATTATTCATCCCTTATATATTTTGAGCTCAACCAACCCGATGATCATTATTATGAAGAAACATTACCCTTACACTCCACAAAGAATTCTCCATTCTCCTCACGCCAAAAGATAAAGGAGGATCTATTATATTTGTAAGACTATTTAGATTTATTGTATTTAATAATTTCTTAGGATTATTACCTTATGTATTTACTAGAACTAGACACTTAACCACAACATTAGCACTAGCCCTTCCATTTTGAATATCATTTATACTGTATGGATGATTTAATCACACTGAATTCATATTCGCACATCTTGTCCCTCTCGGAACTCCTCCTGCACTTATACCATTTATGGTTTTAATCGAAACCGTAAGAAACATTATTCGGCCAGGAACACTAGCGGTACGCCTAGCAGCAAACATAATCGCAGGTCACCTCCTGTTAACTCTACTAGGAAACACAGGGAACTCACTATTCCCTATTCTATTGTCAATTTTGATTTCAGCCCAAATTATCCTACTATCTCTTGAAGCAGCAGTAGCTGTGATCCAAGCATACGTATTTGCTGTCCTAAGAACCCTATACGCTAGAGAAGTAAATTAATGGCAACATTATCACACCACCACCCTTATAATATATTAAACCGTAGACCTTGACCATTTCGTGTATCATATAGACTACCAGGGGTAGCAATTGGCCTTGAAATTTGATTCCAACGAGGCCCAACATACATGCTTCAAGCCGGATTATCTCTTACCGTATTTTTACTATTTTTATGATGACGTGATATTGTCCGAGAAAGAACATATATAGGTCGGCATACAAAAAAAATCACAGAAACAGTAAAATGTGGAATAGTATTATTTATCGCCTCAGAGGTACTCTTTTTTTTCTCTTTTTTCTGGGCTTTCTTTCATAGAAGATTAACTCCAGCAGTTGAACTAGGAAACTGTTGACCACCAGCTGGAATCGAACCATTCAATCCCTTTCAAATCCCCCTACTAAACACTGCCATTTTATTGTCTTCAGGAGCCACAGTAACATGAGCTCACCATGCAATATTAGAGTCAAACCACACCCAAGCAACCCAAAGACTCACTATTACTGTATTATTAGGGTTATATTTCACAGCACTCCAAGCATTTGAATATTTCGAAGCTCCCTTCTCCATTGCAGACTCAGTGTATGGATCAACTTTCTTTGTAGCAACAGGATTCCACGGCGCACACGTAATTATTGGAACTACATTCCTCTTAGTAGGCTTAGTTCGACTAATTATACACCACTTCTCGGCAGAACACCACTTAGGATTTGAAATAGCCGCATGATATTGACATTTCGTTGATGTAGTATGACTTTTCTTATATATCTCAATTTATTGATGAGGTAGATAAATTTACTTTTCTAATATATTAAAGTATATTTGGCTTCCAACCAAAAAGTTTGCTCCTTGGCAAGTAAAGTAATTCTACTAATACTCTACTGCTCCTTTATAATTATAATTATTTCAACAGTAGTAATAATAATCTCTTCAGCCCTATCGAAAAAAACAATTACAGACCGAGAAAAAAACTCCCCGTTTGAATGCGGATTCGACCCAAAAGGATCAGCTCGATGACCTTTCTCACTACGATTCTTTCTAATCGCAGTGATTTTCTTGATTTTTGATGTAGAAATCACCCTTCTCCTACCATTAGTTATCACTATATTAATAGCAAACATTTACTCATGAACATTTATCGGGCTTTTCTTTCTATTAATTCTTCTACTAGGCCTTTATCATGAATGAAGCCAAGGTGCACTCGACTGAACAAACTAAGGTTGTAATCAACTAATGATATCTGATTTGCACTCAGAAAGTACTCCTCATGAGTCATCCTTACACCCAGAAAGCGATATTTTGCTTTTAGTTTCGACCTAAATCTAGGTATTTTAATACCTCTGGTTAATTAGTCAAAGCCAAAAAGAGGCCTACCACTGTTAATGGTATAATTGAAATTTATTTCTGTCTAAGGAGAAAGGTAGAACGAAAAGAAGCTTCTAACTTCTATTTCAAGCAGTTTAATTCTGTTTATTTCTCTAGGTTTTTATGGTGTAAAACACGTTATATTTTCAATATAAAGCTAAGAGCCATGCTCTTTAAAAACAAAATACTACTTAAAGGTAAATTTACCACCCTTACAGCTTCAATGTAATGCTCTTTATTAAGCTATATAAGTAGATACAAATCAGGAAAATAAACCACATAAACATAACTACCAAATAAATTTTCACTTTATTCTCCTGCATTAACTGCAAGAAACGAGAAAAATTCCTAAATGTCCTGCCTAACCCACGGGCTCCATAAAATTCCAACCAACTTGTATCAACATATTTATAAAAATATTTACCAACCACCAATCTATACCCAGGAATACGGTTAGATAAAAAACGGATATATCATATAGATCTTAAAAAAAAAGCACGAGAGGGATCATTTTTCATCCTAGTAAACCGGGTACCAAGAAAAACTCCATAAAAACTTACAGCAATAGCAAGTATTTTAAAAAAAGAATTCAAACAAATTATAGGGGGAGCACAATAAGTAATCAAAGAAAAACATCTACCGCCTACCACAGCTCCAACACCCAACCCATATATAGGAAAAATTATTTTTATATCTTCCCTAATATTACAAACTACCCTCCCACTAAACTCTTCTAATAATAGGTAGTAATATAACCGAAAACTATAATTTGATGTTAAAAAAGTAGACAACACTAATACTAATAAGCAACACTTATTTAAATTTCTAGAAAAAAATACCTCCAAAGCTAAATCCTTGGAATAATACCCAGCCAGGAAAGGAAAACCAATTAAAGCTAAATTAGCCAAGTATAATATATTCGACGTAATAGGCATAAATTTGTACAGACAACCCATAAATCGAATATCTTGACACCCTCCACAATTATGAATAATCGAACCCGCACATATAAACAACAATGCCTTAAATAAAGCATGTATAATCAAGTGGAAAAAAGCCAGATCTGCCCGACCAATTGCCAACACAGCCATTATCAACCCTAATTGACTTAACGTAGATAAAGCAATAATCTTCTTTAAATCATACTCCACACTAGCTGCTAATCTAGCCATAAGCATCGTGAAACTCGATACAAAGAGCAAAACACTCATCTGAAACCTTCTTATTAATTCACTAAACCGAATTAAAATATAAACACCAGCTGTAACTAACGTTGAAGAGTGAACTAAGGCTGAAACTGGAGTGGGAGCTGCTATAGCAGCTGGTAATCAAGCAGAAAAAGGAAACTGAGCTCTCTTTGTTAACCCAGCCAAAATAACAAACCCTACCACCCAAGGGGTTAAACCTCCTAAACCAACACCCCTATAAAATACAAAACTCCAACCACCAACCCCCCTCATCATTCCAATCCCTAACAAAATACCAACATCACCCACTCGATTAGATAAAACAGTTAATATTCCCGCTTCAGCAGATTTTTCATGCTGATAATAAACAACAAGCACGTATGAGATCAACCCTAACCCATCTCAACCTAATAAAACCCTAATCAAGTTAGGACTAATAATCATCAACCATATGCATATAACAAAAAACACAACCAAATATATGAAACGAGTAATGTTAATATCACCTTTCATGTAACTACCCCTATAAAAAAAGACTATAGAAGAAATATAACTAACTAAAGATAAAAATATAAGAGACATTCAATCAAAAACAACACTTATTACTACCCCACAAGAATTAATATTAAAGACTTCCCATTCAACATATAAACACCCCCTTTCCATCATAATCAATGAAAAAAAAAATGACAAAAAGGAAAAAAAAAGTAAAATTAAAGCTCTAACTTGATTTACCTTCACATTTCACTCTAACACTGTCCACAATATATTATAACTATATCTTTGGATCCACAAACCAACATTTTTATTAAACTATATGAACATTATATATAAACAAGAACACCACCTTTTAAAATTATAAAATTTAAAGGTAACCAATGTAGTAACAAAATCAAATACTCACGCAATTTACCAGAACAACAAGAATATACAGGATAATGATTTAAACCAAACTGTCTAACTCTATATAAATACAAAGTGTACCTAGCCCTAAAAAATGACAACAAACCCAACCCTACCAACACTCTTCTAGACCAAGAAACCAATCTAATAATTAACCTGACCTCACCAACTAAATTTAAAGTAGGAGGAGCTGCTATATTACCAATTCTAAACAAAAACCATCAAATCCTTATCACAGGTATTAAAGTTAATAAACCCTTACCAATTATTAACCTACGCCTGCCCAACCGCTCATAAACTATATTGGCTAAACAAAATAAACCAGAAGAACATAACCCATGACCAACTATCACCACCACACCACCCCTTAACCCCCACTTCCTTATTAACACCAATCCACATAAAACCAAACCTATGTGAGCAACAGAAGAGTAAGCAATCAAAGATTTCATATCAATCTGACGTAAACATATAAACCTAACAACAATACCACCAATTAATCCAAACCTAATTCACACTCAATTCAAAAAAAAATTACACTTTCTTATCATAGGAAGAACACGAATTATACCATACCCACCAAGCTTCAATAAAACCCCAGCTAAAATTATAGACCCCCCAACTGGAGCCTCTAAGTGAGCTTTTGGCAATCATAAATGAACACCATAAACAGGTAATTTAACCATAAAAGCAAATATTATACAAAAATATCATACCAAATCTACAAACCTTAAACTCAAACCAACATTATAGCTCAACCCTATAATTAATCTCCCACTAATATTATACAACCTAAGTAGGCACACAAGAAGGGGAAGAGAAGCAAACAAAGTATAAAAAAGTATATAAATACCAGCTCGAATACGCTCGGGTTGATAGCCCCAACCTATAATCAAAATCAATGTAGGAATCAAGGAACTCTCAAAACTAACATAAAAGAATAAATAATCCAAGCAAGAAAAAGTTATAATTAAACTGAAGAGCAAAAATACATTTACAACTACAAACAAAGAAATATAATTCCCGTCATCACACACCTTTTGCCTAGCCATTAGAGCTAAAACAATAATTCAGAACCTCAAAAAAACCAACAAATAACTCACAGAATCTAAGCCCAACCCAAATCCTAACCTCCCAATTGAAAAATTATTTAAACAATTAAATAATATAAAAAAACTTATAATAAATAAATAACACTGCACTATAATTCAAGATCCCCTCAAACAAACCAACATTAATATAGAAATCACAAATTTTATCATTATCACCAACCTGTTAACCACTTATCTAACATTGAAGTGACCTAAAACTATCAAAATTATCATTACCATGACTTCGAACCAATGACACCAATAAAGCTAACCCTAAAGCCCCCTCACAAGCAGCAAATGTTAAAAAAAAAAGAACAAAATATTTATCACCACCTAAAGTATCAATACTTATACTTATTAACCAAAAAATTCTCAATATAATATACTCTAATCTTAATAATGTATTTAATAAATGCTTACGAGAACTAACAAAAACTATAAATCCACAAATTAACCTCACAAGAGAACTTAAATAAAATACACTTAATCTTATCATTACAAAGCTTTAATAGTTTATTTATAAAACAATGGTCTTGTAAACCATAAAAGAAATTATTTCTTAAAGCTCAGAAAGGATCTCTCCTCATCTCTAGTCCCCAAAACTAAAATTTTTTTCCTTAAACTACTTTCTGTATCTCATCACTTTTATTACTATCTGCACTTTCTGTAACTTTATCAATTATATTCACTCAAATAACACACCCCCTATCATTAGGATTAACACTTCTAATCCAAACTATACTAATTGTATTCACAGTTAGTGTAACTTCAAAGTTCACTTGATTCTCATATATTTTATTTTTAATTTTCCTGGGAGCAATGTTAGTTCTATTTATTTACATAGCATCTTTAGCACCCAACGAACCTTTTTCCTCATCTACCACCTTAGCTCTACTTATTTCCACTGTAATATTAACCATCCCTTTAATCATAACACTAGATAAACTAACCATCAAACACACATTACCTGTAGAAAAATCATCTTTATCATTTTCTTCAAGCCCATCAATAGAATCATTCCTAAGCATACCATTCAACCCAACCTCCCTACCTATAACAATTTTTGTAATTACCTATTTACTGTTAACATTAGTGGTAGTAGTAAAAATCACATACACAAACTCAGGACCACTACGACTTTCCTAAACATAAATGACAACACCTATACGAAAATCCCATCCCGTACTTAAAATTATCAATGGATCATTAATCGACTTACCTTCTCCCACAAACATTACAATCATATGAAATTTTGGATCACTATTAGGATTATGTTTAGTAACCCAAATTCTCTCAGGATTGTTCTTAGCAATACACTATACAGCTAGAATCGACTTAGCTTTCTCAAGAGTTGCTCATATCTGTCGAGATGTTAACTATGGATGGCTCCTACGAACAATCCATGCCAACGGAGCCTCTTTCTTCTTCATTTGTATCTACCTACACATCGGACGAGGAATATATTTTGGATCATACTTATACTTTCACACATGAATAGTAGGAGTATTAATTTTATTTATAACTATAGGAACTGCATTCCTAGGATACGTCTTACCATGAGGACAGATATCATTCTGAGGTGCCACAGTAATCACTAACCTAGCATCTGCAATCCCATATATTGGAGTAACACTAGTTCAATGAATCTGAGGAGGATTTGCAGTAGACAATGCTACATTAACACGATTCTTCACATTCCACTTCCTCCTACCATTCATTATCGCCGCAATAACAATAATCCACATTTTATTTCTCCACCAAACAGGCTCAAACAATCCCCTAGGAACCTCTACCCAAATAGATAAAATCCCATTTCACCCTTACTTTTCATTTAAAGACCTAGTAGGATTTATAATTATACTCGCCACCTTATTCCTTCTAACCCTCCTGAACCCATACTTACTAGGAGATCCAGATAATTTTATCCCAGCCAACCCACTTGTAACACCGGTTCACATTCAACCAGAATGATATTTCCTGTTTGCTTATGCTATCCTACGATCTATTCCAAACAAACTAGGTGGAGTTATTGCCTTAGTGATATCAGTAGCTATATTATTCTTCTTACCTTTTACTAATAAATCCAATTTTCGAAGACTCACATTCTATCCCATCAATCAAGTAATATTCTGAACTATAATTGTAACAGTTATTCTGTTAACATGAATTGGAGCCCGACCAGTGGAAGACCCATATATTATAACAGGACAAATTCTCACACTACTTTACTTCAGATACTTTATCATCAACCCACTTATACTACTTATATGAGATAAACTCTTAAACTGATTGCTTATTTTTACGGAAAATAAATGTTTTGAAAACATTAAAAAAGGGTTCGAACCCCTTAGTAATCTATTCTACTATTAATACAACATTATATTATGAACACTTCACATAAAACTTTTAACCCCAAATAAAAAATGCAATAATTTAAAGACAAAGGCAAAAACCTCTTCCAAGCCAAAAATATTAATTTATCATAACGAAACCGCGGTAGGGTACCACGAACCCAAACAAAACAAAACCTCATAAACACAAGCTTTAGATAAAAAACAGCACTTAATATACCAGATCCAAGAAAAACAACACTAAAAAACCCACTCATAAATAAAATACTTCTATATTCAGCTATAAAAATTAAAGCAAAACCACCCCCACTATACTCCACATTAAACCCAGAAACTAACTCAGACTCACCCTCAGCAAAATCAAAAGGAGTTCGATTAGTTTCTGCTAAACAACAAGCAAACCATACCAATCCTACAGGAACTATCACAAAAAAAAACCAAATATAACGCTGATACCTATCAAACAACTTTAGGTCAAACCCGCCAACTAAAAGCAACACACTTAATAAAATTAAAGCCAGACTTACCTCATAAGAAATAGTTTGAGCCACCCCGCGCAAACAACCCAACAAAGCATATTTAGAATTAGAAGACCACCCAGCTCTTATAAGAGGATATACTCCCAACCTAGTGCAACACAAAAAAAACAACACACCCATCTTAAACCTAAATAAACCAACTTCTAAAGGTAACACCACTCAAACCAACAAAGAAATAAATAAACTAAACACCGGCGATAAATAATATGGAATAAAATTCGACATAGTTGGTAAAGTCTGCTCTTTAGTAAAGAGCTTAACAGCATCAGAAAAAGGCTGTAAAACACCCATATATCCAACTTTATTGGGTCCCTTGCGAATTTGGATATAACCCAAAACCTTCCGCTCCAATAAAGTCAAAAAAGCAACTGATACTAAAACAAAAATTACCAAAATCAAAAAACTTACTAATTTAACTAACTCTCCAATAGACCTACAAACCATAGATAATAATTACACAAGCCTATTATCTATAAAAAAATTTATATATATGAATCCTAAATTCATTGCATTTGCTCTGCCAAGATAACTCTAAATTAAAATACTTCCATTAATAAAAATTATTTCATCTACCAAATCCTCTCGTACTAAAGCAAATTATTATCTAATTTAAAGATAGAAACCAACCTGGCTCACACCGGTTTGAACTCAAATCATGTAAAGTTTTAAAGGTCGAACAGACCTACCATCTTAAACTGCTACATTTAAAAGAAACTTTAATTCAACATCGAGGTCGCAACTAATTTCGTCGATAAGAACTCTCAGAAACAATTACGCTGTTATCCCTAAAGTAATTTAATCTTTTAATCCCAAATTAAGGATCACATTAAACTAAACAAAATTATTATATATTTAAAGACAGCTCCTAAACTTATATTTTATATCTCTATCACCCCAACAAAACAAGATAACACAACTTTAATTTAAACTCCTAACTCAACACGCTAAAATCAACTTGTTCAAATTTTATAGGGTCTTATCGTCCCATAAACACATCTAAGCCTTTTCACTTAAAAGTAAAATTCAATCTATAATACAGAGACAGTTAACTTCTTGTCCAACCCTTCATTCCAGCCCTCAATTAAAAGACTACTGACTATGCTACCTTTGCACGGTTAAATTACCGCGGCCTTTTAAACTATTTGTTCAATGGGCAGGCCAGACTCCACATCCAAAATCATGGAGACATGTTTTTGATAAACAGGCAGAAGCTTATTTGCCGAGTTCCTTTATATTACCACCTAACTCCTTACAATCTAAGACATATATGTCCATTATATACACTACTCACACCACATAATCTACTTATACAAACATTATAACTAACTTTAATCCATTATAAAACAATCCACTCTACTAAGACCTACAAAGCTACAAAAATTAATTTTATCATAAAATTAACTAAAACGTAATATTAATATGGCTGATTCCAAGCCTAATCCAAAAATATTCATTTCCAGCTCCAATAAACACCCACATCACCGAGCTCAACCCCAATGACATAAAACCTAAGTAACTTTTCACCTAAAAAAAAATTAAACTTTATCGAACAGAACCAGATATATGAAAATCGACTAAAATATCATCACTAACTCTCAATTACACATTTCTTTAAAACGAAAAAAAATTAAAAAGCTAGCTCTTCTCTTTTCGGGATTTTATGAAATACTATAAATATATAGTTTACCCGTGATACAAAAAGTACATAACAATTTCTTTTTTAAAATATAAATTCCTTCTCTTACGATACTCATAAACTATAATTTAAAACAGAAACTCATTTACATTACGCCCCCAATTATTTTAATAAATATTTTTTATAAAATAACTATTCACAAATACACTTAATAAGCCATAATTTATCAAGAAGCACGTAAAACGCAATCATTTCAGTGTAAATGAAATACTTAATCCTTAGCTACATCTTGTATCTAATAAATTCCAGGTGCACCTTCCGATACACCTACTATGTTACGACTTATCTCACCTTATAATGAGAGCGACGGGCAATGTGTACACATAATAGAGCCATTATCATAAAAACTTATTATAATTTTATTACAATTAAATCCACCTTCATTATATTTATTAAAACATAAATCCGTTATTGTCTTAAACAATTGTAACCCATTTCTTTCTTTACTATTTGCTGCACCTTGATCTAAAATATTAAATCAGTCACCAAATCTACTAACCAATCTATCTCACTAAATTTTTATAAAAACTACTTCATAATGACGATATACAAACTGAATGAATAACAAAGTAAAGTAAGATACTTCGTGGATTATCGTTCACAGAACAGGTTCCTCTAACCGGACTAAAACGCCGCCAAATCTTTTAAATTTATAGATAATAACTAATTAATAATCAAGTATAATCATTTAAAGTCTAGTATACTAAGGTATCTAATCTTATTTTATATCTAAACCTTCATAACTTCGAAAACGCTTTAAAAACACGTAAATTTCAAACGATTGTCAAATTTCACCTCTCCCACCATAAAAAACTATCATTCTAAAGCAACACTCTAATCACTATACCTATACTTTTCTTTTGCTCACCAAGTCTAACCGCGGCTGCTGGCACAAATTTTACCTGAACTAATTAAAAATTTATGACTCAAACTCTAATTTATAAACCAACTTCATATACTGAAACTATTATCAACCTTATACTTTATAAAATAAGTAACGCAATTATCTCTCATGTATAAAAATACTAAAAAGAAAAATCTTTTACCAAGATCAAACTACTATATAATAACATTATTTTAAATATTCTAAACATTAAATAATATAATATAAATTAAATAAATTAGAAAAAAAAAATCAAAAACTCAAAAATTTACAACTATTTTAAAAAAAAAACCCCCGATAGGATATTACCTCCCAACCAAAATAGCCACTCATATATTTACGTAAAATTTACTTAAGATGTATTTATACTGATAAATTAATTTCATTGAATTAGAACTTTCTTTAAGGCTTCTACATTCTTGATTTTTCATAAATATATTAAATGTATATACATAATATAAATGCATATATATATATATATACGTTACCACTATATAAGTATATTTGAATTATATGTATTTATATCATATTATAATTGCAGGCTCCTTTATCACTTTATTATAATTAATTTATTTTTAATAATTGGGATCTTAAGTTATGCTAAAAGTTGTATCATTACAGATTGCTATTACAATTAATAACTTATTTCTTTAATAATATACAAATAAATAGTCTACATATCATGAAACAACCATTTATAATTGCAGGCTCCTTTATCACTTTTCCTTCTTTTGCAAAAAACTCTATGTTCTTGATCTTTTAAACATACCTCAAAGTTAAATATATATAAGATATAGTGTTATATATTAATATAATATTATATAGCCCAACTCACATTCACTTATCAAACCCAAAATTTCAGTTTTTCCTAAACCAATACACGATACCTCAATCAAATCTTATAAAACTACCGTACCCCAAAAAAAATTCTAACTCCAATACTTTATAAGCTTCTAAGACCAATACACGATACCCAATCAACTTCTAACTCCAATACTTTATAAGCTTCTAAGACCAATACACGATACCCCAATCAAAATTCTTCAAATTAATCAACACAAAATTAATTTCTAACTTAAACATTAAATAAACTTTCGAAAACCTATACACATATAAGCTCATTATAAACACATACAAAAAAAATTTTTTTATCAATAAGATAGTGTGCTTGATGAAAAAGATTACTTTGATAGAGTAAATAATGGATTTTTATAATCCCACTATCAAACCACTCACGGTACTTTATATTTGTTGGAATTACACCAACGCCTCAAAGATCAAAACTTTATATGCCTCTACATCAAAATATAATGAAATAATCAAAACACCATCAAATCATAAACTCTCTTCTTCCAAGGAACCATCTTACACCCACCACCACCTCAAAACCAAAATTAAACTAATACAAAAAGAATAGTAGACTCACTACATCAATATTTGAAAGAAGCCTTAAACTCATCGACCTAATCAATTACTACCTTGAAAAAACCTATTAAACAACACCA